GTGATATTGATCCAGAAGAAGCTAAACAAACTCGTGAACTAGCAGAAGCTAATTTTAGAAAAGCTGAAGGAAAGAGACAAATAATTGAGGCAAATCTAGCTCTCCGCCGGGCTAGGACAAGAGTAGAGGCTGTCAATATGATTTCATAACTATTTGGTTCGTTCGAATAATCAAAATAAGTTCTGTTTCTAAATCCTATTTAGATTGGATTTTGTCGAGTGAATTCAATCAAGCAGAATCCAATTTTGATACAACGGAATTCAAAAATTAAATAAAAAGTCAATATAATATTTTAGGGAGGGTGGGTCAAAAAACTTATTAGATACCATTTACTTCGGTATCTAATAAGTCCTACCTACTATTGGATTTGAACCAATGACTCCCGCCGTATGAAAGCAATACTCTAACCACTGAGTTAAGTAGGTTATTTATGATCCCAAAGAGAAAGAAATGAAACCCATCCCCATGGATGATTATAAATAAAATATTGCTTAATAAGCAATACCATTCAAAAATTTATGATGTTGGATCATAGAATATTGATCTTGACAAGAAATTTTATACATGATAAAATATGTATCACAAGCACTAAGGGCTATAGCTCAGTTGGTAGAGCAACTCGTTTACACGTGCGCCAATGTTTTTCAGGGGAGTCCATCATACAATAAAAGAAATTGATCTTATTGAGAAATCGATGTCTTACTCCAGAACTTTAAGGGAACAATAGCCTGACAAACGGTTCAGTCCGATTTTGGTGCCCCATTTAGGTACCAAAGAGACCCCATCATTGATTTGAGATATTGATAAGGTGAATACCAGTACATTCAATGCTAGGCATAATGAGTATAAGGTCCTCAAAAAATATCTTTTCGTCCTATGAACTTTAAGGTGTATGAAGTTTCATATTTTTTTTTCTTTTTTAAACGATAGAGACTTCATTTAACTTAAAATGATCTAGGTCAGAGGCAAACCTACGTCAAGATAACCCCCCTTTGAAACACTTTGGTAGTGCTCCTGGATCAGAATCCCAACTAATGAATCAGAGCGTATGGAGCCATCTCCTTATCTTATTTTTCTGTCACTGTCAAGAAAAAATATGGCGGATTAACTGATATTTCTATCAGTTAATGAACGAGCCCAATGCAAAAAAAATGCACGTTGGGTCTTTGAAACAGTTCAGATCATTTTGATAATAATAAGTTTGATCTGTTTTACCGAGAAGGTCTACGGTTCGAGCCCGTATAGCCCTAGAGCCCTAAAATGAAAATTTTAAATATAAAATTCTATAATTTTCATTTATTCATTATTTGTTTGTTGCTTGTAAGTGACCGGTTAGTTCATCGAAAACTAAATTATTCCTCGAAACTCACACACGGGAATCGAAGAGAAAACTGAAAGAAAAACACATTTCAAGGGGTCGAATCGATACTTATGCAATCGTGGATAAACTTTCATCATTAATCTTTGGATGGAAATTCTAGATGAATTTTCCTGTCCACAATCAAGTTAGTCATACCCCTTCTCTTTCATATACCTAATATTAATGAATTTAAGAAGTCAAAATCCTGACATGAGCCCGATGAAAAACTACAATAGAGTAATTCACATAAATACATAAATCTAGGGAATAACCTGATGTATTTGTGGACAAGCCAAAGTTTGTTGAAAAACGAACCTCCTTGGTAAGTTTCATCGTCAACAATGTAATAAAATAAGCTTTGTCTTCGTATACCTTAGCTAGAGCTAGCGAAGTACAACAAAAAACGGGGGATGGTTCTCTTTTTCTGTATTCAATCAAGAAAAAAAAACCCACCTAGATATTAATAAAAGGAATATACCAACACTAAGATATTCGAAATCCTGAGACGTAACTACTTATGCATTCTCTTACATTTGAATACTTGTTATATTCTAAATCACTAAGAAAAAAACGACAAAAAGACCTCCTGATTTTATTCCTAATAAAATCGAAATCTATAAATCAAATTTTTGAAAAATTCTATTTTATTTGGAACTCGCTTTCTTTAGCAAAGATCCTAGGGGAAAACAAGATAATTTGTCTAAGAGTAATAGTTAGAGTTATACTAACTAAAGAAATTAAAGAAAATTGAAATAAAAAAATTAAGTAGGCTGGAAATAGGATCCCAGTCAAGTCAGTCGATGAATCTTGAAATGAGATATGCCTCGCAATAAACAAAGGAAACTAGATGTCAAAATAAATTCTTGTTTTGACTAAACAATTTTTGATGACTTGACAACTTCAATTTGAATCGACGAATCTGGGATATTTTCCACATTCATAGGAGTACGTCTATGTTTTTGCTTTACGAATATGATATCTTTTGGGCATTTCTAATAATATCAAGTCTTATTCCCATTTTGGCATTTTTCTTTTCGGGGGTTTTATCCCCGATTAGAAAGGGGCCGGAGAAACTTTCTAGTTATGAATCGGGTATAGAACCACTGGGCGACGCTTGGTTACAATTTAAAATCCGTTATT